AATAAGGTCAGCTAATAAAGCTAATGAGTTCATACCTCATATATGAATAGATTATAATTTCTTCAGTTTATTGCTTTATATTTATATATATAGTTAGTTTTATTGTAACTATAAGATCTGATGATTGATTTTTAGTATGAGTTGGATTAGAAATTAATATATTATCTTTTTTAGTTTTAATATTTCGTCGTTGTAGTTTAAAGATTATTGAATCCTGTTTAAAATATTTTTTCATTCAAAGATTAGGTTCTGCATTATTTATTAGAATATTTTATTTAAATTATTATGAGATAGGTTATATATGATTAATTATACTAAGATATAAAATTGGAGCTGGTCCTTTTTTTTATTGATTTCCTTCATTATGTTCTGGGGTAAATTGATTAATTTGTTATTTTTTAATAATTTTTCAAAAGTTTTTACCGTTGCTATTAATTTCTATATTTGTATGTTGATTTATGTGATTAATGGCTTGAATAAGATTATTAATAGGAATTTTTGGATCCTTTAATCAAAATAATATTAAACAGTTGTTAGGTTATTCTAGAATTCATCATTTAGGATGAATTTATATAATTGGTATAAATAATGGTGAAATTTTTTGATTATTATATTTAATATTATATAGAGTAGTATTGTTAAGTGTAGTAATTTTACTAATTAAGGGCGAAGTAATTAATTTTATTAAAATATATTCTAGAGAATATAAATTATTATTTATTTTAAGAATATTAAGAATAGCAGGTTTACCACCTTTGTTAGGTTTTTATTTAAAATGAATAGCTTTATTAATTATTATTGAATTTAGAAAGTTATATTTAATAATAATAGTCTTAGTATCAGTAGTTATATTATATATTTATATACGTATTTTATATGATATTTTTATAGGAGGAAGTATAAAAAATTCTTGATTTAGATGAAAATTATCTAAATATAATATTTTTGTAGATATTTATAGAATTATAGGAATTATAATAGGGATATTTGTAGGAATTTATATATTAATATGAAATATTAAGATAAATATTCTATTAGCCTTCAAAGTTAAAAATGTATCTTATGTGAATTTACAGTTCACCATCTTGATGATTTAATAGTTAAATTTGCAATTTAATGTTTTATTAAACTAATAAGTTACTGCGATGATTATATTCTACTAATCATAAGGATATTGGAACTTTATATTTAATTTTTGGAGCTTGATCTGCTATAGTTGGAACTGCAATAAGAGTCTTGATTCGTATAGAATTAGGTCAAACTGGAAGTTTTTTAGGAAATGATCATATATATAATGTAATTGTAACGGCTCATGCTTTTGTTATAATTTTTTTTATAGTAATACCTATTTTAATTGGAGGTTTTGGTAATTGATTAGTTCCTTTAATATTAGGGGCTCCTGATATAGCATTTCCTCGAATAAATAATTTGAGATTTTGATTGTTACCACCCTCTTTATTTTTGTTATTTATTTCATCTATAGCTGAGATAGGAGTGGGAGCTGGTTGAACAGTATATCCTCCTCTTGCTTCAATTGTGGGTCATAATGGAAGATCTGTTGATTTTGCAATTTTTTCTTTACATTTAGCTGGTGCTTCTTCTATTATAGGAGCTATTAATTTTATTTCAACTGTTATTAATATACGATCTATTGGAATAAATTTAGATAAGATTCCTTTGTTTGTATGATCAGTAGTAATTACTGCTGTTTTATTATTATTATCATTACCTGTATTAGCAGGTGCTATTACTATATTATTAACTGATCGAAATTTTAATACTTCTTTTTTTGATCCTGCAGGAGGGGGAGATCCAATTTTATTTCAACATTTATTTTGATTTTTTGGACATCCTGAGGTTTATATTTTAATTCTCCCTGGATTTGGTATTATTTCTCATATTATCAGATCTTCTGTTGGGAAACGAGAGCCATTTGGTTCTTTAGGAATAATTTATGCTATAGTGGGAATCGGAGGAATAGGATTTGTTGTATGGGCTCATCATATATTTTCTGTAGGTATAGATGTAGATACGCGAGCATATTTTACTGCTGCTACTATAATTATTGCTGTTCCTACTGGAATTAAGGTTTTTAGATGAATAGCTACTTTATATGGATCTTATTTTAAAATAGATACCCCTTTAATATGATCTATTGGATTTGTATTTTTATTTACTTTAGGAGGGGTTACTGGGGTTGTTTTATCAAATTCTTCTTTAGATATTATATTACATGATACTTATTATGTAGTGGCACATTTTCATTATGTTTTAAGAATAGGAGCTGTATTTGCTATTATAGCTGGTATTACTTATTGATTTCCTTTATTTTTTGGAACTATTTTAAGAGAGAAGAAAACTAAGTTACAATTTTTAGTTATGTTTCTAGGTGTAAATATAACTTTTTTTCCTCAACATTTTTTAGGTCTTAATGGAATACCACGACGTTATTCTGATTATCCAGATGCTTTTTTGTTTTGAAATATAATTTCTTCTTTAGGTTCATTATTATCTTTGTTAGCGGTTTTAATATTTATTTATATTGTTTGAGAATCTTTAGTAATAAAATTTTCTTTTTATGAATCTTATTATACTAATTCTTCTTTAGAATGAATTAATAATATTCCTCCTTTAGATCATACATTTATTCAATTGAATCAATTAACTACATAACTTTTGCCAGTATGAGGTTCTTTATATTTTCAAGATGGTGTTTCATATGTAATAGAACATTTAATTTTTTTTCATGATTATATTATAGTAATTTTAGTTATAATTATATTTTTAGTAGGATACATATTAGTAGAATCTTATATTAATAAAAGATATAATTTGGGCTTATTTGAAGGTCAGGAATTGGAAATAATTTGAACTGTTTTACCTGCTATTTTTTTAGTATTTATTGCTTTTCCTTCGTTGCGATTATTATACTTAATGGAAGAATCTGAATTATATGATATTACTATTAAATTATTAGGACGTCAGTGATATTGATCATATGAATATATAGATTTTGATTTATTATCATTTGATTCTTATATATCTAATGAAGAGGAATGTATATTTCGTATATTAAATGTAGATAATTGTTTAGTTGTCCCTTATAATTCCAATGTGCGGATGGTTGTAACTGGAGCTGATGTTATTCATTCATGAACAATTCCTTCAATAGGGGTAAAGGCTGATGCTATCCCTGGACGTTTAAATCAACTGTCTTTAAATTTTAATCGTTTAGGTTTATATTTTGGAGAGTGTTCTGAGATTTGTGGTGCAAATCACAGATTTATGCCTATTATAATAAGAGTAATTTCTCGTAATGATTTTTTAAATTTATGAATTTAATAAGGTGACCGATTTAAGGTATTAGTCTCTTAAATTAATTATGAATAAGGTAGTTAAATTAATATTAATTTGTCAAATTAAAGATGTAAATATTCCACAAATAATACCTATATTTTGAGTTATTTCTATATTTATATGAATTTTATTATTGAGAGTATTAATTGATATATATCATTATAATATTAATTATTTAATTATTACGTTAAATAATAAATATGATTTTAAAATAAATTATTTATGATAATAAATTTATTTTCAGTATTTGATCCTACTTCATATTATGGTTTATCTTTGAATTGATTAATAATAATTCTAGTAATATTTGTAATTCCTACTAAATATTATTTGATTAAAAGAGGAATAATTTTAATATTTAAGAGATTAATTATAGGAGTTAGAAATGTATTTCGTGAAGTTTCTTTTCCTAATTATTTAGGATTAAATTTCTTATGTGTAATAACTTTTATTTATTTAGTTATAAGAAATTTAATAGGATTATTTCCTTTTATTTTTACTGGAACTGCTCATCCTTACTTTACTTTAGGGGTTGGAATAGTAATATGAATATCTTTTTTTTTAATAGGATGGACTAAAAGTTTTAAAGAAAGTGCTGCTCACTTAGTTCCTATTGGTAGTCCAATAATTTTAGCTCCATTAATAGTAATTATTGAGAGAGTTAGACATTTAATTCGTCCTTTTACTTTATCAATTCGTTTAGCAGCTAATATAATAGCTGGCCATTTAATTATTGGACTTTTATCAAGAATTAGAATAATTAATTTTTTTGGATTCGGAATTTCTTTAATATTTCAAAGAATATTATTAGTATTGGAATTTGGTGTGGCTATTATTCAAGGTTTTGTATTTAGAATTTTATTATTATTATATGCTTTAGAATATTATTAATTTAACTGTTGGAAAAATTTTTTCATCCTTATCATATAGTAAATATATCACCTTGGCCTTTATTAGCTGGATTTGGAGGATTAAGAGTAGTATTAGGAATAATTAAAATATTTATATATATTGAAAGGAGATTATTATTTGAATCTATATTATTAATATTAATAATTTCGTTATTATGATGACGGGACGTAATTCGAGAAAGAACTTTTCAAGGATATCATTCTAGATTTGTATTGAGAGGTTTAATATTAGGAATAATTTTATTTATTATTAGTGAAGTATTTTTCTTTATTTCTTTTTTTTGAGCTTTTTTTCATTCTAGTTTAAGTCCAACTATTGAGTTAGGATCATTATGACCTCCTTGTGGAATTTTTCCTTTTAATCCTTTTCAAGTTCCTTTATTGAATACTGTAATTTTATTAGCTTCTGGTGTTACTGTTACTTGAAGACATCAATTAATATTAAATAATAATTGATTAAGAGCTAAGAATGCTTTAATGATAACATGGTTATTAGGATTTTATTTTTTAATATTACAAGGATTTGAATATTATATGGCTTCTTTTGGTATTAGAGATTCTGTTTATGGATCTACTTTCTTTATAGCTACGGGATTTCATGGATTTCATGTAATTGTTGGTACTTTATTTTTATTATTTATTTGAATTCGTTTAGTTAAAAATCAGATGACTAGAGGTCATCATTTTGGATTTGAGGCTGCAGCCTGATATTGACATTTTGTAGATGTTGTTTGATTATTTTTATTTTCGGTAGTATACTGGTGAGGAACTTAATATAGTAGTATTAATACATTTGATTTCCAATCAAAAGTGGAAATAATTTTTATTATTATATTTATAGAATCTATATTAATTATTTTATTAGTTTATGTTATTTTTATATTATTTTTTTATAAAAATATTATAGATATGGAGAGAATAAGATCATATGAGTGTGGGTTTGAACCAAATTCATATACACGAATATTTTTTTCTTATCGATTTTTTTTAATTTCTATTTTATTTATTATTTTTGATGTGGAAATTTCTTTAATATTACCAGTGCCTTTTATTATAGTAAGAGGATTGGGTTTATGAATTTTTATAATATTTTTAGTAGTATTAATTTTAGGTTTAATGTATGAATATATATGTGGATCTTTAGATTGATTAGAAGTATCTTAATTAAGGCTTAAACTTAATGCATTTATCTGCCAAATAATAGGAGCTGTTAGCGTTTTCATTGTTAATGAAAAGGAAGGTTTTAATGCACGGCTAGGTTCCCCCTTTTTCCCGGTTCAAGGGGGAACCGGGGAAAGCCGGTAAATCTTGGTGAACGTTCAAAGGTAGTTTATGACTAATTTGCATTTAGTCGATATGATGTAATCATACTATTGTGAATAGGATATAATGAGGTTGCTAACTTCTATTTTAGCTTAAGCTACTATTTATAAGGAGCTTTAGAGCAACTTAATTTCGACTTAAGTAATGATTATATAGTGAAGTTCACATTATTATTTCATGATAAAGATGTTAGTTCTTTTTATCTTCAGTAAATTGCTTTATTAATAAGCTATATAATATTATAAAAAGAACATAGGAAGGATAGATGTTATAATTAAAATTATTATTAAAGTTGATTTAGTTTTTTCAGGAATGTATGAATATATTATTATAAGATTATTTGATTTATTAGGACCATATATTTCTTTTCAAGTTTTATCATTGTTTTGAAAAATTTTTATGATTGGATTAAATAAATTGGTAGGAATTACTGAAATAATATGAATAAATCATAAAGGAATTGAAGAAAATCCGAATTTTATGAATTTTTTGGATTTAAATTGTAAAAATAATCCTAATATGAATCCTATAATTAATAATACTAAGATTATAAATTTTGTATAATTATTTATAATAAATGTTTGTTCTGATGAAAAGATTCATGTTAGTCATGATCCTGATGTAATTGCTATTATACTTAATAAAATGATTGGAATGTAATTTCTAATTATTTGATGATTAGATGAAATAGGAATTATTTTTATAAAAGGTTTGTTTGATGAAATTGCTATACGAATGGAATATGTTGTTGTTATTCCAATAGATATAATTATTAGCAATGACATTAGTGAATTTGTAGTTGAAATTATTATATTTTCAATAATTGAATCTTTTGAAAAAAATCCTGATATGAAAGGAATTCCTATTAGTGCTAGGGTATTAATACCTAATATAGAAAGTGTTAGGGATGATTTTGAAAAATTTAAACCTATTATTCGTATATCTTGATAAGAAGATTCATGAATTATAATTCCTGCACATAAAAATATGGCTGATTTAAATAAGGCGTGAATAATTAAATGTATAAATGCTAGAACTAAAGAATTTATTGAGATTGCAAATATTATTATTGCAATTTGTCTGAGTGTAGATAAGGCAATAATTTTTTTTAAATCTTGTTCTCAGTTAGCTGATATTCTTGCGTAAATAGCTGTTGATCTTGAAATTATTAGTAAAATTATTATAGTTAAGGGGTGTAGGGACGTAGAAATTCGTAATATAATAAATACCCCTGCGGTTACTAAAGTAGATGAATGGACTAAAGCTGAAATAGGTGTAGGAGCTGCTATTGCTATTGGTAATCAGGCTGAAAAAGGAAATTGAGCTCTTTTTGAACAGGCTGCAATTAAAAGAAGTAATATTGTTGTTTTTGAAAATTCAAAATTTATATTAAAATTTCAATTTATAGATATTGTAATTAATCTTATTGATAACAAAATTAGGATATCTCCAATTCGATTACTTAAAAGAGTAATGGTACCTGATGATGCGGAGGAATAATTTTGATAATAAATTACTAGAATATAAGAAGATAAACCTAATCCATCTCACCCTAGAAGTATTAAAAATAAATTATTTCTTAAAATTAAGATTCTTATTGACAAAACAAATATTAATAATATTAGTATAAATTGATTTTGTTCTTTATTTGGAATATAATATTTTCTGAATAAAATAATTAGTCTTGAAATTAATATTACTGTTCTTAAGAAAAATAGGGAGATTCAGTCTATTATGATATCAATTGAAATATTTATATTAAATAATTTTGTTAATAAAATTTTTATTAAATAAAATGAATTATATTGAATAGATGATAATCTTATTAATAATGGAATTAATATTAATAATATTATTAAGATACATATATATATAATTATAAGATTTATAGTATCACAAACTATTGTTTTAGTAATAAACTAAATATATATAATATTATAATTTCTATTTTTATTACTAAAATAATAGTAATAATTAAATGAATATATAAAGATAGAAAAATTTTTTGTGGGGTTTGAATTGAAAATATTATATTATTTTTATTGTGAATAATATTAATGAATATTATTAATGAAAATGATGCTGAGATTAATACTATTATAAAAATTAATATTAAGGTTATATTATTTCATAAAATAATTCTAGATATTATTATGATTTCTCTTAAAGTATTAATAGAAGGGGGGGTTGAAATGTTTAATGCTATAAATATAAATCATCAGAAAGTAATATTAGGTATGATTGTTATTAATCCTTTAAATATAGAAATATTCCGTGTATGATATTTATAATATAAATCATTTACTAGTAAGAATAATGCTGATGATCTTATTCCATGTCCAATTATTATTATAATAGCACCTGTTATTCCTATATAATTTATTGAAAATAATCCAGTTAAAACAAATCCTATGTGTGCTACTGAGGAATAAGCAATTAGTGATTTAAGGTCTTTTTGACGAATACAATTTAATCTAGTAGCTGTAGCTCCAATTAATCTAATACTTATAATTCAAATATTTATTTTGTTTATTGAAAATATATTAATAGGAATAAATCGGATAATTCCATATCCTCCTAGTTTTAGTAGTACTGCAGCTAAAATTATTGATCCTTCTAGTGGAGCTTCTACATGTGCTTTTGGTAATCATAAATGAGTTATGTATATTGGTATTTTTACTAAAAAGGCTATTATTATGAAGAATATAATGTAAATTTTTATTATAATTAATTTTATAAGAATAAATGACAAATTTAATTTTATGAAAATAATAATAAATAATAAGGGAAGTGAGGCCATAACGGTATATATAATTAAATAGAGTCCGGCTTGTAATCGTTCTGATTGTTTACCATTTAAAGTAATTAATATTAGAGTGGGAATTAATACTATTTCAAATAAGATATAAAATGTTAATGAATTTTTTATAATAAATGTTGTTATTAAAATAATTAAGATTGGAATAATAGTCTTGTAAATTTTTATAATTGTAGATGAAGATAAAATAATTAATATAATTCTAATTGTAGTTAATAATATTATTAAAAGAGATAAATTATCTATTATAATTATGTTAAGTATAAGTAAATATTTTATATTTAAATTTATTAATAATAATAATGTAGATAATAATAAAATAAATATTATTATAGTTGTAGAAATTTTATTATTTATTAATGTTAAGGAGGAAATTGAAAGTATAATTTTTGTCAGAAGTTAATATATTGATATAGAATGAATGTGAAGAATTATGAGAATAGGAAATTGATACTAATAATCTTAATCCAAATCTTGATCCACTAATTATTATTGCTAGTATAATTAATAATATAAATATTGAAGATATTGATATGTATATAATTATTATAGTAAATAAGGATATAATTATTAATTCTAATCTTAATAATATTAAGATAATATTTTTTCGTCATCAACATATTCTAATTATTCTTATAATTATTATTAAGTGTATTATATTAATATAAGATTTTTCTACATCCAAAGTAGATATTTTAAATAAATTATTTAGAACTTTTGATAATAGTATTATTATTAATAGGAATAATATTTGTGGGAAGATTACAACCAATATTTATAATTATAATATTAATTATAATTATTTTATTATATTCTTTTTTAGTTAATATATTTTTAGAAGATTATTGATTTAGATATGCTTTAATTATGGTTATGTTAAGAGGTGTAATAGTAGTATTCACTTATTTAGTGAGATTAATTCCTAATGAAAGTTTTGAGAGATATAATTTGTTATATATAATTTCTATAATTATATTGCTAGTTAGAAGTTACTATATTTATATTTACAGTTATAAATATAATTTATATTCAATTAATTTGTGAAGTTCTTTTATTTCAATAATTAATATATCTATAGTTATAATTTTATTATTAGTCATGTTAGTAGTGGTATGATTTAGATATATTGGTTATGGTGCTCTTCGAATTAATTAATTTATTATAAGGTGCCTGATAAAAGGGTTAATTTGATAGATTAAATTAAGTAAAATTATATTATCTATTCGTAAAGAAGATAAATTAATTAATATTATTAGAAATTCTTTAGTTGATTTACCTTCTCCTTCTAGATTAAGATATTTTTGAAATTTTGGTTCTTTACTTGGTGTATTTTTAGGAATTCAAATTTTTTCAGGTTTATTTTTAGCTTTTCATTTTAGAGGGGATATTAATTTATCTTTTGATTCTATTATTCATATAATACGAGATGTAAATTACGGTTGATTTTTACGTGTAATTCATGCTAATGGGGCAAGAATATTTTTTTTATTAATATATATTCATATAGGGCGAGGTTTATATTATGGATCATATCGTTTTAAAAAAACATGATTAAGAGGAACTACTATTTTGTTATTATCTATAGCTACTGCTTTTTTAGGATATGTTCTTCCTTGAGGTCAAATATCTTTTTGAGCTGCTACAGTAATTACTAATTTATTATCTGCTATTCCTTATATTGGAGTAATAATAGTTGAGTGAATTTGGGGAGGTTTTGCTGTAGGAAATCCTACTTTAACTCGATTTTTTTCTTTTCATTTTATTTTACCTTTTGTAATTATATTTATAGTAGTTTTGCATTTATTTTTTCTTCATGAGACAGGATCAGGAAATCCTGTTGGAGCTTCTAGAGATTGTGATAAAATTAATTTTCATCCTTATTATAGAATTAAAGATTTATATGGATTTGCTTTTTTTTTTATTTTATTTTTAATAATTTGTATTATAACCCCTTATATTTTTATAGATGTAGAAAATTTTATTTCATCTGATCCTTTGGTAACGCCTGTTCATATTCAACCTGAATGATATTTTTTATTTGCTTATACTATTTTACGGTCAGTTCCTAGAAAGATTGGTGGTGTAGTTGCTTTAGTTATATCCGTAATTATTTTATATTTTTTACCTTTTTTTATATATCAAAAGTTTCGAAGTACTTATTTTTATTATTTAATAAAATATATTTTTTGAATTTTTTTTATTAATTGATTATTATTAACTTGAATTGGGGCATGTATTGTGGAAATACCATATATGGGTATTGGAATTATTTTTAGAATTGTATATTTTTTTATATACATTATTTTTTGGTTAATATATAATATTCAAGATATTTTTTTTGTATGACTTTATTATGGTTACTTTGAAAGTAACTTTTAAGATTTTCTTTAAAGTCGGTTTAATTAGTTTAAGTAAAACGTAAATTTTGTAAATTTAATATCTATATATTATAAAATATTATATTTATTGATAAGGGAATTAGTAAAATTGAGATTGGTAAAAAAATTTTTCATCTTAATTTTATTAAAATATCATAACGAAATCGTGGATATGTTCCTCGTACTCATAGAAGAATGATTGTTATTAGTGGAAGATTAATTCAATTATAAATTAATGAAATATCTGAAAGAAATATGATAATAGTTATTATTCTTAAAATAATTATTCTTATATATTCTGCTAAAAAAATTAAAGCAAATCATCCTCCTATATATTCTACATTAAAACCCGAAACAAGTTCAGATTCTCCTTCTGCAAAATCGAAAGGTCTTCGATTTGTTTCGGCTAAGCATGTGGTGACTCAAATTATAAATAATAATAAATTTCCTCATATAAATGAAATATTATTTTGAGATAATGAAATTTCTCGTAATGAATAAGAATATGATATAATTGTAATAAATAAAATAATTAAGAAGAAGGAAACTTCATATGAAATTATTTGTGCTACTCTTCGAATTGAACCTATATGTCTATATTTTGAATTAGCTGATCATCCAATTGTTAAAATAAAATATACAGATATACTAGATAAAATAAAAAATAATAAAATTCTATGTTTATTATCATAAAGTGAAAATTTATTATATAAGATAATAGGAATTACAATAATTCTTATAAATAAGGATATAGCGGGAGCTATATATGAGAGAATATAATTTATAGTTTCTGATGAAATTAAATTTTTATTAAAGAGTTTTAATGCATCTCTAAAGGGTTGTAAGATACCTATAAATCCTACTTTATTTGGTCCTTTTCGAATTTGAATATATCCTAGTACTTTTCGTTCTAGAATAGTATAGAAAGCTACTCTAATTAAAATTCTAATTGTAATTATAATAAAATTAAATATGTTGGAAATGTAAGATTAATTAGATTCTAATTCTAATGCAATTTTCTGCCAATTTATTAATATTATTAATTTTTTAGGTCCTTTCGTACTGTAAAAAGATTTTTAGAAGATTGAAACCGACCTGGCTTATACCGGTCTGAACTCAAATCATGTAATTTTTAAAAAGTCGAACAGACTTCCTCTAAGATTAAATTTTGCTTTAAAGAGGTTATTAATTCAACATCGAGGTCGTAAACTAAATTTTTTATAAGAGCTTTAAAATTTTATTACGCTGTTATCCCTATGGTAACTGAATTATTATATATTATAGATTTTTATCTCAAAGATTTAAATTAAAATATTAATTATTTTACTGCCCCAGTAAAACTGAAGTTAAGTTCAATAGGGTCTTGTCGTCTATCTTTATTTTTAATGATTTTTTACATTATTGTTAATTTTAATTTTTATATTAATGATATAAATTAAAATGTAATATCTTTTGTACTAGTCTTCATTTAAAAGACAAATGATTATGCTACCTTAGCACTGATTTAGCGGCTATTAAAATTTTCATTGAGCAGATTTTACTATTAATTATTTTAATAGAAATGTTTTTGATAAACAGTCATTTAATATTTATAAATTATAGTAGTATAAATATATTATCTAATAATTATAATATTAATATTTAATTGTAAATTAATTTTATTAAAAATGTATAAATTTATATAATATATGGTTTTAAAACTTTATAAATACTATTATTTTTTATAAAAATTATGTGAATATGTATATATATATATATTATATATTATAATATAATATATTATGAAATATTATTTATTTATAAAAAACCAGATATTATTATATTCGAATAATGTGTAATTTCTAAATTATATTATATTAATATATTTATATATATATTGATAAATAATTTAGATCTTATAATTTCGGGAATAATTTATTTAAAATTTTATAATTATATCCTGATACAAAAGGAAAATAGCTTTATTATTTAAATTTATATATCTATTCAGTTTATATTAGACTATTAAAGATATAATTAAATATTTTTTTTTATAATATTTAGTAGTATATATTTATATATATATATATATTAAGAGATTATTTTCAGTGTAAGTGAAATGCTATAAAAGCTTATTTAATCTTGATATTTTTTCCAAAATATCAACTATGTTACGACTTACCTTATCTTAAAGATAAGGGTGACGGGCGATATGCACACTTTAATAATTATTCATATTAAATTAGTATTAAATTATTACTAATAAATCCTTTTTCAAAAGAAAATTTAGTTTATTTTTCCTTAAATTAATCTTAGTGTAATTCATTTAAATCTTTAATATAAACTACACCTTGACCTAACTTTTTATAAATTATTTTGAAAAAATTGATGTAAAAATTCTTTTAGATGGCGATATATAAGCTTTTTTTAAAGTGAAAAGTAACGTGGATTATCGATTAATTAACAAATTCCTCTAATAAGATGAAAGCCGCCATTATAATTAGGTTTTATTAATTAATACTACCTTAAATATTTTAATATACTAGGGTATCTAATCCTATTTTAAATTTAAATTTTTAATTAATAATAAATTTTAATTAGGTTTAATAGAATTTCACTTGAAATTATTAAGTTATTAATAAGTTTTGTTTAATTTTTTATTATATGAAAGATTATAAGTATAACCGCGACTGCTGGCACTAAAAATTAAATTATTAGACTATATAATTAATTAATTATTCTTAATATATTAGATATAAAATGGTGTTATTAAAATAAATTTATTTATATATTTTAATAATAATATAACATACTATCATTTATTATTTAATATATCTATTAGATGATTTCATCTCTTTAAAAATCAAATTTTTATGTGCAATGACACTTTAATAATCGGGTTATTTTTTGGAAATTTTGATTGGGCGATTTGAGGTTGACATCAAAAATTTTGTCCATAAAATTTTTTAAGGGTTATAGATAGAATTTATTCTAAAACTTATTCGTATTTGAAGATCTTTTTTATTTTTCATTAAACATATATATATCTATATATTTATATATATATAAATATTTTTTTACATTATATTTCATAAATTTATTTATTATATATTATCAAATTTAAATTGAATAAAAATTAATTTTGTATTTAATTTAATTATTTAACTTTTAATCTAAATTTATATTTATTTATCCAATAAGTTTTAAGCCTCCTTTTTGGGAGGCCCCTTTTGCTGCACAAAAAAAAAAGGGGCCTCCTGAAAAAGAAAAGATTATTATACAGAACTGGCATTGTTTAAGGAACAATAGGGGTATATTTTTATTAATATGTATTAGTACATTAATACTGAATGTTTATTCTCGCCTTTACATTCATTTACATTGATATAATTTTTATATATCATATTTTATTTGAATATATTATGCTCATGATATGAAGGTAAAGTTAATTTAAGTCGATGGGCATATATATATACATTATAAATGAAGTAAATAATTATTTACTTCATTTATAATGATATATATATAATAAATGTATATATACCTCGCAAAGCGAGGA